ATAAAGAAAAAAAACATAAATATATAAATATGATGTGTCATGATATGTATATTAGTATTAGTGGGGGATTATGGGACAAAAAATAAATCCACTTGGTTTCAGACTTGGTATAACCCAAGGTCATCATTCTTTGTGGTTTGCACAACCAACAATGTATTCCGAAGGTCTACAAGAAGATCAAAAAATACGAGACTTTATCAAAAATTCTCTACAACAAAATATAAAAATATCCTCCGGCATTGAGGGAATTGCACGTATAGAGATTCAAAAAGGAATCGATCTGATTCAGGTCCTAATCTATATAGGATTCCCAAAGTTATTAATAGAGGGTAGAGCTCGAAGAATCGAAGAATTACAGATGAATGTACAAAAAGAATTAAAGTGTATGAACCGAAAACTCAATATTGCTATCACAAGAATTGCAAATCCTTATGGACATCCTTATATTCTTGCAGAATTTATAGCTGGACAATTAAAAAACCGAGTTTCATGTCGTAAAGCAATGAAAAAAGCTATTGAATTGGCTGAACAGGCGGGTACAAAAGGAATTCAAGTACAAATTGCAGGGCGTATCAATGGAAAAGAAATTGCACGTGTTGAATGGATCAGAGAAGGTAGGGTTCCTCTACAAACTATTCGAGCTAAAATCGATTATTGTTCTTATACTGTTAAAACTCTTTATGGAGTACTAGGAATAAAAATTTGGATATTTGGGGACGAAAACAAATAAACCCGTACTTTCTTTGTTTTTGTGTTGTACCCCCAGAACAGAAAATTACAAACTTTTTGATTTTTTATTCGTTTTCTCTTCAATAAAAAAAACGAGAAATTCTAGCAATTATATTCTAATTATATTCTATAGGTTTGAATAAAAATTCGATTGATAATTTCATCTTGATATAATTGCTATGCTTAGTCCCAAACGAACCAGATTCCGTAAACAACATAGAGGACGAATGAAAGGAATATCTTGTCGAGGTAATAATATTTCTTTCGGTAGATATGCTCTTCAGGCACTTGAACCCGCGTGGATTACATCTAGACAAATAGAAGCGGGGCGCCGGGCAATGACACGGCATGTACGCCGCGGGGGGAAAATCTGGGTGCGCATATTTCCAGACAAACCAGTTACGGTAAGACCTGCAGAAACACGTATGGGTTCGGGAAAAGGGTCTCCGGAATATTGGGTAGCTGTCGTTAAACCCGGTAGAATACTTTATGAAATAGGCGGAGTCGGAGAAAATATAGCCCAAAAGGCAATTTCAATAGCGGCTTCAAAAATGCCTATACGAACTCAATTCATTACATTACTTCTGGATAAAAATGTAGAAGATGGAATCCAGCCAAACTAAACCAAACTAAAGAAAAAAGCCTACGGGGATAAAAAAACAATTGCAAGTTTTTTTTTGACAAACCAATATTTCTTTTTTTACTTCTCCTTTTAAATTTTAAAGAAGAGATTCAAAAAATGATTCAACCTCAAACCCATTTGAATGTAGCGGATAACAGTGGGGCCCGAGAATTAATGTGTATTCGAATCATCGGGACTAGTAATCGACGATATGCTCAGATAGGTGACATTATTGTTGCTGTGATCAAGGAAGCATTGCCAAATACACCCCTCGAAAAATCAGAAGTGATCAGAGCTGTAATTGTACGTACTTGTAAAGAATTCAAACGTGACAATGGTATGATAATCCGATATGATGACAACGCTGCAGTTGTCATTGATCAAGAAGGAAATCCAAAAGGAACTCGAATCTTTGGTGCGATCGCCCGGGAATTGAGACAGTTAAATTTCACTAAAATAGTTTCACTAGCACCTGAGGTATTATAAATATAGAAGAAGAGTCCTTGATAGAGTTTATACTAAACAATTTTCTGAAATAGATGAAATTCATTAGTAGAGTGTGTCTGACGCATATACTTTGAAACTAAATTGATAAACTAAGAAACTAAACTGATAAACTAAGAATTTCAAAATGTAAAAAAAAAAAGAACATGTCAATATACCTAAAACTATAGACAACACCCTTTTTAGTTTATCATGGCTAGGGACACTCTTGCTGACATAATAAACTCTCTACGAAATGCGGATATGAATAGAAAAGGAACGATTCGAGTACCATGTACTAACATCACCAAAAACATTATTAAAATACTTTTACGAGAGGGTTTTATTGAAAACGCCAGGAAACATCGTGAAAGCGAAAAGTCTTTTTGTGTTTTAAAGCTACGACATAGAAAGGGGCTACAAAAACCTCGTTTGAATTTAAAACGAATAAGTCGACCCGGTCTACGAATCTATTCTAATTATCAACGAATTCCGAGAATTTTAGGCGGAATGGGGATTGTAATACTTTCTACTTCTCGGGGTATAATAACAGATCGAGAGGCTCGACTAGAAGGAATCGGCGGAGAACTTTTGTGTTATATATGGTAATTTTTCTGATATCCGAATTTTCTTCGGAATTTCCTTTTTGTTAAAAAAAAAAAAAAAGAAAGGAAAGGAAAAGGGCGGGTTTCTAAACTCACTCCTCATACATTAATTAGTTAATACTTTAATTTAAGGGGGTTTTACGTGGAATGAAAGAACAAAAATGGATTCATGAAGGTTTAATTACTGAATCACTTCCCAATGGTATGTTTCGGGTTCGTTTAGATAATGAAGATTTCATTTTAGGTTATATTTCGGGAAGAATACGGCGCAGTTTTATACGTATACTACCTGGGGATAGGGTAAAAATTGAAGTAAGTCGTTATGATTCAACTAGAGGACGTATAATTTATAGACTCCGCAATAAAGATTCGAAGGATTAAGTAGTTTTTCTACTTTTAATTTTCCCATCTCGAGAGATAAAATCGGCAAGGTTCCAATCGAAAGAAAGATATTTTCTTCCTATAAGTATATTGAGAATTAAGTTTGGGAATGACAAATATGAAAATAAGAGCCTCTGTTCGTAAAATTTGTGAAAAATGTCGACTGATCCGTAGACGAGGACGAATTATGGTAATTTGTTCTAACCCTAAACATAAACAAAGACAAGGCTAATCTTTCTAAAAATTTGAAATAATTTTGATTTCATTTTGAATATATATATTTTTTTATTTATTTTTATTTTAGAATATCAAAAATAGAAATAAATAATAACTAGAATAAATCATAGTAATAGTCAAAACAAAATAATAAAAAGAAAGATCTTTATAAGAACATGATGTAGAAAAAAGGAACTATTTTGACATAAGATGGGTATATCTCTAACTTATATTTATGTATTTTTGAGAGAATAAAAATGAGAGAATAAAATATGGCAAAAACTATACCAAAAATGGGTTCACGTAGGGGTGGACGTATCGGATCACGGAAGAATGCACGTAGAATACCAAAAGGAGTTATTCATGTTCAAGCAAGTTTCAATAATACCATTGTGACTGTGACGGATGTACGGGGTCGGGTTATTTCTTGGTCCTCCGCTGGCACGTGTGGATTCAAGGGTACAAGAAGAGGGACACCTTTTGCTGCCCAAACTGCGGCAGGAACCGCTATTCGTGCAGTAGTGGATCAAGGGATGCAACGAGCAGAAGTTATGATAAAAGGTCCTGGCCTCGGACGAGATGCGGCATTAAGAGCTATTCGTAGAAGTGGTATACTGTTAAGTTTCGTACGGGATGTAACTCCTATGCCACATAATGGCTGCCGGCCCCCTAAAAAAAGACGCGTGTAAAAAAAAAGCATTGAAGAGATTTCAAGAGAAATAAATAATTCAATGATTTGAGAAAATTCTATTACTTATGGTTCAAGAGAAAGTAAGAGTATCTACTCGGACACTACGGTGGAGGTGTGTTGAATCCAGAAAAGACAGTAAGCGCCTTTTTTATGGACGCTTTATTCTGTCTCCACTTATGAAGGGTCAAGCCGAGACAATAGGGATTGCGATGCGGAGAGCTTTGCTTGGAGAAATGGAAGGAACATCTATCACACGTGCAAAATCTGAAAAAATACCACATGAATATTCTACCATAATGGGTATTCAAGAATCGATACATGAGATTTTAATGAATTTGAAAGAAATTGTATTGAGAAGTAATTTGTATGGAATTCAAGACGCTTCTATTTGCATCAAGGGTCCGGGTTATGTAACTGCTCAAGACCTCATCTTACCCCCTTCTGTCGAAATCGTTGATAATACACAGCATATAGCTATACTAACGGAGCCTGTTGATTTTTGTATTGGATTACAAATCGAGAGGTATCGCGGATATCATAAAAAAACGACCAATAACTTACAAGACGGAAGTTTTCCTATCGATGCTGTATTCATGCCTGTTCGAAATACAAATTATAGTATTCAGTCTTATGGAAATGGAAGTCAAAAAGACGAGATACTTTTTCTCGAAATATGGACAAATGGAAGTTTAACCCCTAAAGAAGCACTTCATGGAGCCTCTCGGAATTTGATTGATTTATTTATTCCTTTTCTACACGGGGAAGAAGAAAACTTACATTTCGAAAATGATCCGTACAAGATTAATTTAACTCCTTTTACTTTTCATAATAGATTTACAAAATTAAAGAAAAACAAAAAAGAAATAGCATTGAAATCTATTTTTATTGATCAATTAGAATTGACTCCTAAGACCTATAACTGTCTCAAGAGATATAATATACATACATTATTAGACCTTTTAACTAAGAGTCAAGAAGAACTTATGAAAATGGAACATTTTCGCAGTGAAGATTTGAAACATATTTTGAATATTCTAGAAAAAAGAAATTGCGCAATTTCTTTTCCAAACGGGCCACTACTTTAAAACCCATTGTATTTGTTTTATAAAATGAAACAAATACAATGGATATGGATTTTGAATTGGGGATCTTTAGCACAATCAATATATTCAGACTAGATCAACAAATTAATTTGAATTCTATTCTATGATAGAAAAATCGCCTTGAAGCAACTACTCCCTCAATACATGATATTTTATTTAAAATTTCACAA